TAGCATTTGACTCCGTACCACTGAAAGATTGAGTCGTAGACTTGAAAGATAGCCCAAAAAGTCGAGAGACTGCTTCGATAATGGGTTTATACAGATCTTTGCTGGTTGAAACCACACAGAAAAATGACATTGACATAAATTGACAAGGTAATTTTTCCATTTTTTTATTAGAAGAGGGGTATCCTTTGAAGCCAAGATTGACTTTCCTTGATATCTAACATAATGCATGAAAGGATCTTTGAACAACCATAGAATGGCCTGAAAATCATTAGCAAAGACTTCTGCAAAATGTTCTATTTTTCCATAAAAATAGATTCGCTCAAGAAGGACCCGAAAAAATGTTGATCGTAAATGAAAGGATTGCTTACGGAGAAAAAAGAAAATGGATTCATATTCATATACATGAGAATTATATAGAAACAAGAATAATCGTGGATTCCTTTTTGCAAAAAAAGAAAGAAAATTATTTGGAAAAAGAAGCCTGTTCCAATTCCAATACTCGTGAAGAAAAAACCGTAATAAATGCAAAGAAGAAGTATCTTTGACCCAGTAGCGAAGAGTTTGAACCAATTTTTCTAGATGGATGGGGTAAGATATTTGTACATCTGATACATAAGTTAAATGGGAAAATTTGTCCTCTAAAAAAGGAAATATTGAATGAATTGATCGTAAATTTTGAGATTTGACTATTTCTGACTTTTCTAAAGAAGACACAAATCGTAGGGAAAATGGAATTTCCACAATAGCAGCAACCCCGGCCGATATCATTTGAGAATACAAACTCTTGTTGTACTTAAAAAACGAGTTTTGATTAGAATTATTAGCAGAAATAATCAAAAAATTCTGTTGATAAATTCGAGTAATTAAACGTTTTACAATAAGTAAACTAGATTTTTTGTCATAACCTACATTTTCCAACAAAATAGATTTATTTAAACCATGCTCGTGAGCAAGTCTATAAATAGACTCCCGAAAGATAAGTGGATATAGGAAGTTTTTTTTTCGAGATCTACCTATATCTAGGTCTAAATATCTTTGATATTCCTCGATTTTCATTTTAAATTAGATTTGATTGAAGCAAGGATAGGATATTTTTATGCTTATTAAATGATACATAGTGCGATACAGTAAAAACAAAGTAATAGAATACGAAAAGAATGGAAACCTCGGAAAAGGGATAAACTTATTAACGGACTCTCTATCCTCTCTTTTTTCCATATAATGTATATTTATTAATATATAATGTATATTTATTAATCGTTAGAGTTAGAAATCCTTTACTTTTTCAAGCCAATCGCTCTTTTGATTTGGGAAAAACGCTCTTTATCAATATACTCCTTCTTCTACACACTCATCTCCCCCTCGTAGTGGAGACTAACTAATAATTAGGATTCATTAAAAAATAGAAAATTCGCTCATGAAAAAACCTTATCCGCACCTGGCACTAAAAAATTTTTAACGTCTAATTAGATCGGATAATCATTCAAATTAAGAATGAAAGCTCGTTTCTTTTTTAGTTCCCTATACCTATAATTGCCTATAATTGGAGCGATACTGCTCTATCCATTTATTCACTCAACCCAACTTTGAATTCATTTTTTTATGTTCTGCACCAAGTACCAAGAATCCAAACACTGGGACTGGGCCAGTAAAAATGAAAAATTTTCAGAATTCTCCATTGATACGACATGCTGCTTTTTCCATTCATTCCTTTCAGGATCAGTCGTAGTCTTCCAAACTATACCGGTGGGTATGGACGAGTTTGTTTCTTCATACAAATGTGTAAAAGATGTAAGTCGCACTTAAAAGCCGAGTACTCTACCGTTGAGTTAGCAACCCAAATATCAAATTTGTTTATGTAGATACAATCGGAATCAAAATAACTAAAGAAATTGAATCATACAAAATAATCAAAACATTAAACTAGCAAGAAATAAACAAGAAATGAAATCTTAATGATTGTGAACAAAAAAAAAAAAGATATCAGATGAAAATAGAAGAAATTCTCCAATAAAAATATAGAGAAAGTCAAAATTGAAAATTTATAGATCATTTATTGTCTCTTATGTTATATATTCTTAATTCGTATATTTATTTAAAAAATCTTTATGTATTTTTTTTTATAGAGATATTAGAATTTATATTCTATTTGATATTTCTTTTTTTAGATTTATATAACAAAAAAATATTGTTATTTATATGACATTTCTATATTATAGAAGAATACCTTTTTGATAACATATAATATTTTTGTTTTCAATCAAAAAAAGACTTTTGTATCACAGCAAATCCAACAAATTCAGGGTTTGAATAAAGAAAAAAACAAAAACCTATGGAATAGAGATAAATAGACCCACAAAAAAGATCCAATTACCCAGATCGGATTATATTTATTTGATATACTCTTGTCAATATGAACATGAATATTTTCAGAAAAAATACCTAATGAAAAAAAAGAATTCATTCAATTGAAATTGAATAGAAATAAATAATATATATATATATAAATATTATTTCAAAAAATATTTATTTAAATAATTTACTATAACACTTTTTATAGAAATAAAAAACTTATAAACTTATAAAAACTAAGGCTTGTATTAGATTGGCACTACATAGAAAATATCCACAGAAATACAAATAAAAAAGATAAGGCAAAAGAAAAAATGAAGTAAGAAAATCTCTCGGGTTTATTCCAATTGAATCAATAGAAATCAATAAAAGTGGACTTAGAAGGCCTAATTTGTTAATAGAGAGAGTCCCGACAAAAAGAATCCATTAAAAAGAATGTCAACTTCTTCTATTTCGAGACTGAATTTCTTCATTTCTTCACTTGATTTTTTCCTATCCATTTTATCTCAATTTCTATCAATAAGAAAAAGAGATTTTTATCGTTATAGAACAAGACATTCTATAGTAGAAAATAGAAATAGATATATAGGTATGAATAAAGTCTGAATAGAGTAAGAGAAAGGGGGGATAGTAGAGAAAAGGTTATACAAAGCTATATATATATATATGGTTATAAATTATCCACACCCTCTTTTTTTTATTTCATTAAGTAAATTGTGTGTGATTAAAGCGAAGTTCCGTAAAAACCCCCGCCTTCTTTAAAATATCATGAACAGTTCCTGTTGGTTGAGCGCCTTTTTCAAGTAAATATAGAATAGCAGGAACATTTAAATGAGTTTGATTTTTTATCGGATCATAAAAACCCACTTTTCGAAGATCTCTTCCTTCTCTTCGGGATCGAACATCAATTGCAACGATTCGATAAACGGCTCATTGGGATAGAGGTAGATATAAGGGCCCTCCCCTTAGAAACGTATAAGAAGTTTTCTCCTCGTACGGCTCGAGAAAAATGATTCGAAGTTCTGTCTATGTATAGAATTCTAATATCAAATGGGTCCATAAAATAATCAAATCCATTAGACTATGATTTACATCTTCTTTTTATTCTTATTTTTGTTTATAAAAAAAAAAAAAAAGAATAAAGCATTCCTACCCACCAACTCAAGTTGGATAACTTTTAAATAGTTCAAAGGAAACCCTTTAAACATTTCATTTATTGAGCGATCTCTAATCTCCTTTTCTTTTTGTTTGTAATCTATTTTGGATTCTTGATTCTGATCTAATTGATGAGAAAATTGAAAAGGGTATTTACTTGTTACAGGATCCTTTATCTTTACCGCGAATCATTGGGTTTAGACATTACTTCGGTGATCTTTAATCGGTTCAAAATGGCAGCAACATACCATTTTGGGGATTTCTTTCTATCAAAGAATCAGACTAACGATTGATTCTTGCGTGATACACTTGTTTTTAATCAAAAAAATTTCTTCAATTCGACCAAACCAAACCTTATTCTGATCTTTGAAACTTGCTCGAATTGAATCCTTTTTTTTCTATATCGAAAAATATGCTTACGAAGTTGTTCCAACTTATTGATTAGCACTAACCTTAGATTCTTGCCCCCGACAAAGAAATCAATATTTTATTTTTTACTCGAGCTCCACCCTGTACCTATTTCCATTACAATCCAACAAAAAATGAGGATTCTAATGTATAATAGAACAAATGATGTCGAGCCAAGAGCACCTCCACTCTTCTATAGTATAAAAAAGGGTGGATTCTTAATCCACAACCGATCATGTCCTTCAAGTCGCACGTTGCTTTCTACCACATCGTTTCAAACGAAGTTTTACCATAACATTCCTTGAATTTTGAACCGGTATCTAGTTGATTCAATGATGGAATCGTGAATAGTCATTGCTTTCGCGGGTACATAGTAATCCAGAATTTTGAACTTCTATTGGGTAGTTTCTGAAAAAATCTCAGAAAGAATTCAATTTAATCCCGCTTTTTTGTATGAATATCTTTTTTGATTTCAAATTCAAATATTAGCAGAAAGAAGTTCTTTTTGAATCTGGATTTTCAAAGGATTTACCACGTCAATCTACCATTACTAAAAATTCTACCATTACTAAGAATATATAAAAAATCATTAAAAAGATTGAATTGAAAAATGAAAAACTTCCCATCTCGATATTATTTTTTGAATAAAGTTTTGCAGTAAGGACCATATTTTATCATCATAAGAGAAAGAAACCCCTATATTCAGATTTGAATTAAACCATCAACAATTTCAAACAAATAAATAGGTTGAAAAAAAAAAGAAATTGAATTTTTTTTTTAGTGGGACGGTGGATAAAAAAACCGATGAAAAGGAAAATTGAAGTTCTTTTTCTTTCATACTGATTGATAAAATCCGAATCAAAATACTAAAGATTTTCCTATCCACCAGATGGACTAAACAATTGTTACTGAAATGAATTCAGTATATGTTAAATATTTAAATGTCACATATGTATTTTTTCTTGTTAATGAGATTCAAAGAGATATCGGCATTGAAATTGATATCTTTCATTGCTAATTTATTTTCCTCAATTAAATTATATCAGGAAATGAAGAATGATAACTCAAACAAAGAAGGATCCTTTTTTATTGAATGCTAAATTATCTTTATCTGGGCACAAAGCCAAAAAGTTCCACGGGATTAAGGCATTGTTTCCGTGTTTCCTAAAAAAAATGGATTTGATTTTCTCTTTTTTTTTTACTTTTTTCTTAAGATAGTTGTTCAAAACTATATGTATAGAAATAAGGTATATAATAGGTATGCTCTGGGACGGAAGGATTCGAACCTCCGAATAGCGGGACCAAAACCCGTTGCCTTACCACTTGGCCACGCCCCATTTCTATTTAACACTAATAAAAACTAATATTGGTATCGGTTCTTCGTCAATTCCTATAGTAAGATATATCAATTCCTATAGTAAGATATATAAAATATATTGCCTTGTTGTTCAGATATGTAGATTATAGAATTAATCTGAGTTTATTGATCATAATATATAATTGAATTAAGATATTGTATGAAAATATGATTTCTTCTATTCCTTATTTAATTTTAAGAATTGAAGGATTTTTGATTGGGTGAGTTTAAAGAAGGGTTTTTGGTCTACCTTACTTTATTTTATATCCATTTTGATATCAATAACATCATATTAATAACTCAGTCAAAATACAATTATCTTCAAGAACAAAAAGTTTGTTATGTTTAATATTGTTAGTTTGATTTGTATCTGTCTTAATTCTGCCCTTTATTCAAGCAGTTTTTTCTTCACAAAATTGCCCGAAGCCTATGCTTTTTTAAATCCAATCGTAGATGTTATGCCAGTAATTCCCCTACTTTTTTTTCTATTAGCTTTTGTTTGGCAAGCTGCTGTAAGTTTTCGATGAAATCTTTAATACTATCTTAGAATAATTCGTGATTTTTTTCATGATTTATTCGAAAAAAAAAATATCAAAATGCAAAAATTGATAAGATCAGATAGGGCTTATAATATAAGCCCTAAATTCAAACATTGAATTTTTTGTATAGATTCGAGAAATTTTGCTTACTCCATTTACTCGTTCTAACCCTTTTTCCATTCCATTGAAAAAGACCCCGTTTGAACCCCCTATTAGAAAAAAATAGAATTTTAGGTATAAAAGAAAATCTTTGGCAATGAAAGACTCGATTCTTCTTTCAAATTTACAACTGAATTTCTAATTTTTTTTCCATTCCCAGAAACCGCTTAGTATCAAAGTATGATATGTGGTATAAAAATAGAGAATCTATTTTCTTTTTTCCAAACCAAAAAAGATCTTGGAGATTGTGTAATGCTTACTCTCAAACTCTTTGTTTATACAGTAGTGATATTCTTTGTTTCTCTTTTCATCTTCGGATTTTTATCTAATGATCCGGGGCGTAATCCTGGACGTGAAGAATAAGAAATTTAGGCTTTTTCTTTGCTTGATTTTTAACCGTTCTTATCATTTTATCTATTCTACATGTTTAACTATAACTAGCAAATAAATAAAAAAAAGGTTCGAAAAATCAAAATTGAAAGATAAAAAACCTAGTCATCAACAGAATCGGAAAGAGAGGGATTCGAACCCTCGGTACGAAAAACTCGTACAACGGATTAGCAATCCGACGCTTTAGTCCACTCAGCCATCTCTCCCCAAAAGAGAATTTCTATGTTCCATTCCATAAATAATAAGTAAGACTTGAAAAGGCCGTTTCTTTCTATTTTTCTTTATCAGTTTCTTAGTTTCTTAATTACTTTATTATGTTATCTATTATCTTACTATATATGTTACTTTATATAGATTCTAGGTATATTATAGAAATATATAAAACTTTCATCAGCAATTTTTCCATCCAATTTAATTTAGATAAAGTTATAAAGTAAGGGCTTTTAAAAGCTCAATATTCCAATCAATATATCAATCAATATATATAAATCAATATATATAATATTGATTGATATAAAGAAATTGGATTTCTATATTCGATTTCAAATCGAATATATTTCAATATAAATATAAAAAATTGAAAATTAGAAGCTTTATTTCGTCCGAAAAGTCCCTTTTTTTTTTCCATTTCCATGACCTAGCCCAAGGCACAAACTTTTTTTGTTTCAACAACTTCTAGTAGTAGATAAAAGGATTTCTTCGATTCGAAAAAAAAAAAAGAGTGTATTTGTTATTGAAAAATGAATAATCAAAAGAGGGCTTTTTCCGCTCCTATAATATAGAATCAATGAGTGCTAATTTCATTTGGGTATTGGGTTCCCAGAAAAAATACAATATATCACCCCTCTAATTTTCATAATTTTTTTTGATCCGATCTTTATTTTGATCATGCGGATTCTCTTACTCGACAAAAAATGTATTTATATAATATAATTGCATTATAGCGGGTATAGTTTAGTGGTAAAAGTGTGATTCGTTCAATTAACTTTAATAGTTAAGGGATCTCTCGGTTCATATTTCATATTCCGATCAAAAACTTTATTTCTTAAAAGGATTGAATTCTTTACCTCTCAATAAAAATTCGAGGAAGAATATACATTCTCGTAATTTGTATCCAAAAGTGAATTAGAAATTGAAAAA